GCTAGCGTAGCTTAACTAAAGCATAACACTGAAGATGTTAAGATGAGCCCTAAACAGCTCCGCAGGCACAAAGGCTTGGTCCTGGCCTTACTATCAATTTTAACCCAATTTACACATGCAAGTCTCCGCACCCCTGTGAGAATGCCCTTAATCCCCCACCACATTAGGGGAAAAGGAGCGGGTATCAGGCACGCACCCGCAGCCCAAGACGCCTTGCTAAGCCACACCCCCAAGGGAACTCAGCAGTGATAAACATTGAGCTATGAGCGTAAGCTCGACTCAGCCAGAGTTAAGAGGGCCGGTAAAACTCGTGCCAGCCACCGCGGTTATACGAGAGGCCCCAACTGATAGTCCACGGCGTAAAGCGTGATTAAAGGATGCCTACTACACTAGAGCCAAAAGCCCCCTAAGCTGTCATACGCACCTGAAGGCCCGAAGCCCAACCACGAAGGTAGCTCTACCCAACAAGGACCCCTTGAACCCACGACAACTGAGACACAAACTGGGATTAGATACCCCACTATGCTCAGTCATAAACTTTGGTAATAAATTACACATATTGCCCGCCAGGGTACTACGAGCGCTAGCTTAAAACCCAAAGGACTTGGCGGTGCCCCAGACCCACCTAGAGGAGCCTGTTCTAGAACCGATAATCCCCGTTAAACCTCACCACTTCTTGTCATTTCCGCCTATATACCGCCGTCGTCAGCTTACCCTGTGAAAGACTAATAGTAAGCAAAAATGGCACACCCAAAAACGTCAGGTCGAGGTGTAGCGAATGAAGTGGAAAGAAATGGGCTACATTTTCTGACACAGAAAATACACGAATAACACTGTGAAACCAGTGATTGAAGGTGGATTTAGCAGTAAAAAGAAAATAGAAAATTCTTTTGAAGCCGGCTATGGGGCGCGCACACACCGCCCGTCACTCTCCTCAAAGGAACACCCCAAGTATATAAATCTATAACCCAAACAAGAGGAGGCAAGTCGTAACATGGTAAGTGTACCGGAAGGTGCACTTGGAACAACCAAAATGTAGCTCAATAGAAAAGCACCTCCCTTACACCGAGGGGACATCTGTGCAAATCAGATCATTTTGAGCTAAATAGCTAGCCTCACCACACACATCACAAATGAATATTTATATATAACCCCCCATAAGATCAAAAAAAACAAACAAACCATTTAATACCCCCAGTATAGGCGATAGAAAAGGACAAAGCAGCGCAATAGAGAAAGTACCGCAAGGGAAAGCTGAAAGAGATAATGAAACAACTTGTTAAAGCAATAAAAAGCAAAGATTAAAACTTGTACCTTTTGCATCATGATTTAGCCAGTTCTTATCAGGCAAAGAGAACTTTAGTCTGACCCCCCGAAACTAGACGAGCTACTCCGAGACAGCCTAATAGGGCAAACCCGTCTCTGTGGCAAAAGAGTGGGAAGATCTCCGAGTAGAGGCGACAAACCTAACGAGCCTAGTAATAGCTGGTTGCTCAGGAAATGAATATTAGTTCAGCCTCAAGGCTTCTACTGTCACCCAGGTCATCACCAACAAAGACATCAAGAAAACCTTAAGAGTTATTCAAGAGAGGTACAGCTCCCTTGAAAAAGAACACAACCTTAACAGGCGGATAAAGATCACATTAAATCAAAGGACCTTTGTTTCAGTGGGCCTAAAAGCAGCCACCTGCACAGAAAGCGTTAAAGCTCAGACAAAACCCCACCCTATTATCCCGATAAAACAATCACAATCCCCTAAACCTACAGAGCCACTCTATATAACTATAGAAGCAATAATGCTAAAATTAGTAACAAGAAGGCACGACCTTCTCCAAGCACACGTGTAAGTCAGATCGGACCCACCACTGACAAGTAACGGACCCAACCAAAGAGGGAAATACAGAATAATAATAGAAATCAAGAAAACCCTGTAAAACACAACCGCTAACCCAACACAGGAGTGCACCACCAAGGAAAGACTAAAAGAAAAAGAAGGAACTCGGCAAACACGAGCCTCGCCTGTTTACCAAAAACATCGCCTCTTGCAAACCAATGTATTAGAGGTCCCGCCTGCCCTGTGACCAAAAGTTTAACGGCCGCGGTATTTTGACCGTGCGAAGGTAGCGTAATCACTTGTCTTTTAAATGAAGACCTGTATGAATGGCATAACGAGGGCTCAACTGTCTCCTTTTTCCAGTCAGTGAAATTGACCTGCTCGTGCAGAGGCGAGCATAACCCCATAAGACGAGAAGACCCTATGGAGCTTAAAACACAAGATCAACTATGCTATCAAGCCAACCACCCACGGAAATAACAGCTAAAAGCATAATAGTACCCTGATCCTAATGTTTTCGGTTGGGGCGACCACGGAGGACAAAAAAGCCTCCATGTCGACGGGGGCACTGCCCCTAAAACCTAGGGCGACAGCCCAAAGCAACAGAACATCTGACGAACAATGACCCAGGCTAAAGCCTGATCAACGAACCAAGTTACCCTAGGGATAACAGCGCAATCCTTTCTAAGAGTCCATATCGACGAAAGGGTTTACGACCTCGATGTTGGATCAGGACATCCTAATGGTGCAGCCGCTATTAAGGGTTCGTTTGTTCAACGATTAAAGTCCTACGTGATCTGAGTTCAGACCGGAGTAATCCAGGTCAGTTTCTATCTATGCAGTGACCCTTCCTAGTACGAAAGGACCGGAAGGCTGAGGCCAATGCTACAAGTATGCCTCACCCCAACCTAATGAAAACAACTAAAATAGGTAAAGGGGCACAAACCTCCCCCCTAGAATAGGGCAAGCTAAGATGGCAGAGCTTGGTAATTGCAAAAGGCCTAAGCCCTTTCAACAGAGGTTCAAGTCCTCTTCTTAGCTATGACCTCTCACCTACTAACCTACCTAATCAACCCACTAGCATACATCGTTCCAATCCTGCTAGCAGTAGCATTTTTAACCCTCATCGAGCGAAAGGTACTAGGCTACATACAACTACGAAAAGGCCCAAACATCGTCGGACCCTATGGTCTTCTACAACCCATCGCTGACGGTATCAAACTATTTATTAAAGAACCCGTGCGCCCTACCACAGCCTCTCCATTTTTATTCTTAGTGGCCCCCATTATAGCACTAACCTTGGCCCTCACCCTATGAATACCCCTACCCATACCCTACCCAATCGCAGACCTCAACCTAGGCATCCTATTTATCCTAGCCCTATCCAGCCTAGCCGTATATTCAATCTTAGGCTCCGGTTGAGCCTCCAATTCAAAATACGCTCTCATTGGGGCACTCCGAGCGGTGGCACAAACAATCTCCTATGAAGTAAGCCTGGGCTTAATTCTCTTATGTATAATTATCTTCACTGGCAATTTTACCCTCCACACCTTCAATACCACACAAGAGGCAATCTGACTGCTAGCCCCAGGCTGACCCCTCGCAGCAATATGATACATCTCCACCCTAGCCGAAACAAACCGAGCCCCTTTCGACCTCACAGAAGGGGAATCAGAACTAGTCTCCGGCTTCAACGTAGAATATGCAGGAGGGCCATTCGCCCTATTTTTTCTAGCCGAATATGCCAACATCCTCCTAATAAACACCCTCTCCACAATCCTATTCCTTGGAGCTTATCACAACCCAATATTACCTGAAATAACAACACTTAACCTCATAATCAAAGCCTCAATGTTATCAATGCTATTTCTATGAGTACGAGCCTCGTACCCACGATTTCGATATGACCAACTAATACACCTAGTATGAAAAAACTTCCTCCCTATCACCCTAGCCCTTGTATTATGACATGTCTCTCTACCAATTGCCTCTGCCGGCCTACCACCACAAATCTAGCACAATATAGGAATCGTGCCTGAAGGTTAGGGGCCACTTTGATAGAGTGGATAATAGGGGTTCAAGTCCCCTCGCTTCCTTAGAAAGAAGGGGTTCGAACCCATCCTCAAGAGATCAAAACTCTTGGTGCTTCCACTACACCACTTCCTAGTAAAGTCAGCTAATTAAAGCTTTTGGGCCCATACCCCAAACATGTTGGTTAAAATCCTTCCTTTACTAATGAACCCCTACGTACTTGCCATCCTGCTTTCAAGCCTAGGAATTGGAACTACCCTAACATTTGCAAGCTCCCACTGACTTTTGGCATGAATGGGCCTAGAGATTAGTACACTAGCCATCATCCCCCTTATAGCACAACAACACCACCCCCGAGCAGTTGAAGCCACAACTAAATACTTCCTCACCCAAGCAACAGCTGCAGCTATAATTTTATTTGCCAGCACCACCAATGCTTGAATAACAGGAGAATGAAATATCCAAGAGATATCCAACCCCATAGCCTTAGTCCTAATTACCATGGCCCTGGCCCTAAAAATCGGACTCGCCCCCGTCCACTACTGACTTCCAGAGGTACTACAAGGCCTCGACCTCACCACAGGCCTCATCCTCTCAACCTGACAAAAACTAGCCCCATTTGCCCTAATTTATCAAATTAGCCCAATAATAAACCCAACCCTAGTAGTTATATTAAGCCTAGCCTCCACCATCGTCGGCGGATGAGGTGGCCTAAACCAAACACAACTACGAAAAATCCTAGCATATTCATCAATCGCCCATCTAGGTTGAATAATGATTGTTATACAGTATTCCCCGAATCTTGCCATTCTAAACCTAATCCTATATATTACTATAACTTCTGCGGTCTTCCTAACATTCAAAAATGTAGCCTCCACAAAACTAAGTATACTAACTCTCACTTGATCAAAAACCCCCATAATGACCACAATGGCAATAATAACACTACTTTCCCTGGGGGGCCTTCCCCCACTAACGGGGTTTATGCCCAAATGACTCATCCTCCAAGAATTAACCAAACAGAACCTCCCCCTCACAGCATCTATCATGGCCTTAGCCGCCCTACTCAGTCTATTCTTCTACCTACGAATATGTTATGCAATAACCCTAACAATTGCCCCCAACACCAACACCAACACCTCAACATGACGACAAAAATCATCTCAAACCACCATAACCCTGTCAATTACCACCACACTGGCACTGATCCTACTACCCATCACACCAGCAATTATAGCCCTAACAACATAGGGGCTTAGGATAGCAATCTAGACCAAAAGCCTTCAAAGCTTTAAGCAGGAGTGAGAATCTCCTAGCCCCTGTTAAGACTTGCAGGATATTACCCCACATCTTCTGAATGCAACCCAGATACTTTAATTAAGCTAAAGCCTTACTAGATGAGAAGGCCTCGATCCTACAAAATCTTAGTTAACAGCTAAGTGCCCTATCCAGCGAGCATTCATCTACTTCCTCCCGCCAAGGGAGGAGAGGCGGGGGGAAGTCCCGGCAGGCGACGAGCCCGCGTCTTCAGGTTTGCAATCTGATGTGATCTTCACCACGGGACTTGATAAGAAGGGGACTCTAACCTCTGTGCATGGGGCTACAACCCACCGCTTAAATACTCAGCCATCTTACCTGTGGCAATCACCCGTTGATTCTTTTCTACTAACCACAAAGATATTGGCACCCTGTATTTAGTATTTGGTGCCTGAGCAGGCATAGTCGGTACAGCCCTCAGCCTTCTGATCCGTGCCGAACTGAGCCAACCCGGTGCCTTGCTTGGCGATGACCAGATCTACAATGTTATCGTTACAGCCCACGCCTTTGTCATAATTTTCTTTATAGTGATACCCATCATAATTGGCGGATTCGGAAACTGACTGGTACCCCTAATAATTGGAGCCCCAGACATGGCATTCCCTCGCATAAACAATATGAGCTTCTGGCTCCTACCCCCATCCTTCCTACTCCTTTTGGCCTCCTCTGGGGTAGAGGCCGGAGCCGGCACAGGGTGAACTGTTTACCCCCCACTGGCGGGAAACCTAGCCCATGCGGGAGCCTCTGTAGACCTAACCATTTTTTCCCTCCACCTGGCCGGGGTGTCGTCCATTTTAGGGGCCATTAATTTTATTACCACGATTATTAACATGAAGCCCCCCGCAGTCTCCCAATATCAGACACCTCTATTTGTATGATCTGTATTAATTACAGCCGTACTTCTCCTACTGTCACTGCCAGTGCTAGCTGCGGGAATTACAATACTCCTAACAGACCGGAATTTAAACACCACCTTCTTTGACCCAGCCGGAGGAGGAGACCCCATCCTCTACCAACACCTATTTTGATTCTTTGGCCACCCAGAGGTATATATTCTGATTCTACCAGGGTTCGGCATGATTTCCCACATCGTAGCATACTACGCCGGCAAAAAAGAACCTTTTGGTTACATAGGAATAGTATGGGCTATGATGGCTATTGGACTACTAGGCTTTATCGTGTGAGCTCATCACATGTTCACAGTTGGAATGGACGTAGACACACGGGCCTATTTTACCTCCGCCACAATAATTATTGCCATCCCCACAGGTGTCAAAGTCTTTAGCTGATTAGCCACCCTTCACGGCGGCTCAATTAAATGAGATACCCCCCTACTTTGAGCCCTAGGCTTTATTTTTCTATTCACAGTGGGGGGCTTAACGGGAATTGTCTTAGCCAACTCGTCCCTAGATATTGTGCTTCACGACACCTACTACGTTGTAGCACATTTTCATTATGTGTTATCAATAGGAGCTGTGTTCGCCATTATAGGGGCCTTCGTACACTGATTCCCGCTTTTTACAGGTTTTACACTACACGGCACCTGATCCAAAATCCACTTTGCCGTAATATTCGTAGGCGTCAACTTAACATTTTTTCCCCAACATTTCCTAGGCCTCGCAGGAATGCCCCGCCGATACTCAGACTACCCGGACGCATACGCCCTGTGAAATACCGTCTCCTCAATCGGCTCACTAATCTCATTAGTTGCTGTGATTATATTCCTGTTCATTTTATGAGAAGCATTCGCGGCTAAACGAGAAGTCATGTCAGTCGAACTAACAACCACAAATGTAGAATGACTTCACGGCTGCCCACCCCCATATCACACCTATGAAGAGCCTGCCTTTGTGCAAGTGCAATCAACCAATTAACCAACCACGAGAAAGGAAGGAATCGAACCCCCATTTGCTGGTTTCAAGCCAACCGCATAACCGCTCTGCCACTTTCTTATTCCCATGAGACACTAGTAAAATTGATATAACACTGCCTTGTCAAGGCAGAGTTGCAGGTTAAAGGCCTGCGTGCCTTAAGTCCTAGGACTAAATGGCACATCCATCACAATTAGGATTCCAAGACGCGGCCTCACCTGTAATAGAAGAACTTCTCCACTTCCATGATCACACACTAATGATTGTCTTCCTAATTAGCACTCTAGTACTTTACATTATTGTGGCCATGGTGTCAACTAAACTAACAAACAAATATGTACTGGACTCCCAAGAGATTGAAATTGTATGAACAGTACTCCCAGCAGTAATCCTAATTTTAATTGCCCTGCCCTCCCTTCGAATTCTTTATCTAATAGACGAGATCAATGACCCCCACCTGACGATTAAAGCTATAGGACACCAATGATACTGAAGTTATGAGTATACGGACTATGAAGACCTGGGCTTCGACTCCTACATAATCCCCACACAAGACCTCGCCCCAGGACAATTCCGACTCCTAGAAACAGACCATCGAATAGTAGTACCCATAGAGTCCCCAATTCGAGTTCTAGTCTCCGCAGAAGATGTGCTCCACTCCTGAGCGGTACCAGCCCTAGGCATCAAAATAGACGCGGTGCCTGGACGCCTAAATCAAACAGCCTTTATTACCTCACGACCGGGGGTTTACTACGGCCAATGCTCTGAAATTTGCGGGGCTAACCACAGCTTCATGCCAATTGTAGTCGAAGCAGTCCCCCTAGAACACTTTGAAAACTGATCTTCATTAATACTAGAAGAATCCTCACTAAGAAGCTAAATAGGGAATAGCGTTAGCCTTTTAAGCTAAAGACTGGTGACCCCCAACCACCCTTAGTGACATGCCCCAACTGAACCCCAACCCATGATTTATAATTTTAATTTTCTCATGACTTATTTTCCTAATTGTTTTACCGCCTAAAGTGCTGGGCCACACCTTCACGAACGAACCCACCCACAAAAATGCAGAAAAGATTAAACCTGAACCCTGAACCTGACCATGATCCTAAGCTTTTTTGACCAATTCATGAGCCCCACACACCTAGGAATTCCCTTAATTGCCCTAGCACTCAGCCTTCCATGGGTACTTATCCCCACCCCCACTAACCGATGGCTAAACAACCGCCTCTTGACCCTCCAAGGTTGATTCATTAACCGATTTACACAACAACTCATACTACCCATTAACCTCGGCGGACACAAATGAGCTGTTCTGTTAACAGCCCTAATACTACTTTTAATTACACTTAACCTACTCGGCCTCCTCCCCTACACCTTTACCCCCACAACTCAACTCTCCCTCAACATGGGACTCGCCGTCCCCCTGTGACTAGCTACCGTAATTATTGGCATGCGAAACCAACCCACCGCCGCCCTAGGCCACCTATTACCAGAAGGAACCCCTGTTCCCCTCATCCCAGTCTTAATCATTATCGAAACAATCAGCCTATTCATTCGCCCCCTAGCATTAGGCGTTCGACTCACGGCAAACCTAACTGCAGGCCACCTATTAATTAAACTGATTGCCACTGCCGCATTTGTACTCCTCCCAATAATACCGACCGTAGCTATTTTAACATCAACGGTGCTGTTCCTACTAACCCTGCTAGAGGTAGCCGTAGCAATAATTCAAGCATACGTATTCGTTCTTCTACTAAGCCTCTACCTACAAGAAAACGTCTAATGGCCCACCAAGCACACGCATATCACATGGTCGACCCCAGCCCCTGACCCCTAACCGGCGCAGTAGCTGCCCTCCTGATAACATCAGGACTTGCAGTCTGATTCCATTTTAACTCCACAGTACTTATAACAATGGGACTTACCCTGCTTCTCCTAACCATATACCAATGATGACGAGATATTATTCGAGAAGGCACATTTCAAGGGCATCACACACCCCCTGTCCAAAAAGGACTTCGATACGGAATAATTCTATTTATTACCTCAGAAGTTTTCTTTTTCCTAGGCTTTTTCTGAGCATTCTACCACGCAAGCCTAGCCCCAACACCAGAACTAGGTGGATGCTGACCCCCAACTGGCATTATTACCTTAGACCCATTTGAAGTACCACTACTTAATACAGCAGTACTGCTAGCCTCCGGCGTCACAGTCACTTGAGCCCACCACAGCATCATAGAACGCGAACGTAAACAAACCATCCAAGCATTAACCCTGACAATCCTATTAGGGTTCTACTTCACAGCCCTCCAAGCAATAGAATATTACGAAGCCCCATTCACCATTGCTGACGGAGTATACGGCTCCACCTTCTTTGTCGCAACCGGATTCCACGGACTTCACGTCATCATCGGCTCCACCTTCCTAGCGATCTGTCTCCTCCGACAAATCCAATACCACTTTACATCTGAACACCACTTTGGATTTGAAGCCGCCGCATGATACTGACACTTCGTAGATGTAGTTTGACTGTTCCTATACGTCTCTATTTATTGATGAGGATCATAACCTTTCTAGTATCAACATTCAGTACAAGTGACTTCCAATCATTTAGCCTTGGTTAAAATCCAAGGAAAGGTAATGAACCTAATTATGGCAGTCCTAGCAATTGCAGTCACCCTATCCTGTGTCCTAGCAGTCGTTGCATTCTGGTTACCACAGATAAACCCTGACTCCGAAAAACTTTCCCCCTACGAATGTGGCTTTGACCCCCTCGGGTCTGCCCGCCTTCCCTTTTCACTGCGATTTTTCTTAGTGGCAATCTTATTTCTCCTATTTGATTTAGAAATCGCACTATTGCTCCCCCTACCGTGAGGAGATCAGCTAGCCTCCCCCACCACCGCCCTACTTTGAGCAACAACCATTTTAATCCTGTTAACCCTAGGCCTCGTTTATGAGTGAACCCAAGGGGGGCTTGAATGAGCCGAATAGATGACTAGTCCAAAGTAAGACCGCTGATTTCGGCTCAACTAATTATGGTGCAAGTCCATAGTCGTCTTATGACCCCTGTACACTTCAGCTTCAGCTCCGCCTTCATGTTAGGACTAATAGGATTAACCTTCCACCGAACCCACCTCCTCTCTGCCCTTCTCTGCCTAGAAGGAATGATACTATCTTTGTTTATTGCCCTCTCCCTCTGATCCCTTCAATTAGAATCTACCACCTACGCCACCGCCCCAATACTGCTACTAGCATTCTCAGCATGCGAGGCCGGAGCGGGCTTGGCCCTCCTTGTAGCTACTACACGTACACACGGCACAGACCACCTCCAAAATCTAAACCTCCTACAATGCTAAAAATTATAATCCCAACACTAATGCTGTTCCCAACGACTTGACTTGTAACCCCAAAATGACTTTGAACCACAACAACAGCCCAGGCCCTAGTTATTGCCACCGCAAGCCTGACTTTACTTAACTGAAATTCAGAAACCGGTTGAACCTCCTCAAACCCCTACCTAGGCACAGACCCCTTATCCACTCCCCTACTCGTCTTGACATGCTGACTTCTCCCCTTAATAATTCTAGCAAGCCAAAACCACATCTCCCCAGAACCAATCAGCCGCCAACGAACCTACATTACCCTACTAGTGTCCCTCCAACTATTTTTAATTATAGCCTTCGGAGCCACCGAAATTATCCTGTTCTACATTATGTTCGAAGCCACACTAATCCCAACCCTAATTATTATCACACGATGGGGAAACCAAACTGAACGACTTAACGCAGGAACCTATTTTCTATTTTACACCCTGGCCGGATCGCTTCCTCTGCTAGTTGCCCTATTAATCCTGCAAAAAGAACTAGGCTCCCTTTCAATACTAATTATTCAATATATTCAACCTGCCCCCTTATGCACCTGAGCCGACAAAATCTGGTGGGCAGCCTGCTTAATCGCCTTCCTAGTAAAAATACCCCTATATGGGGCCCACCTCTGACTCCCCAAAGCACACGTAGAAGCCCCAGTTGCCGGATCTATAGTTCTGGCTGCCGTACTACTAAAACTTGGTGGCTACGGCATGATACGAATAATTGTCATGCTAGAACCAGCATCCAAAAATCTCACGTACCCATTTATTATCCTGGCTTTATGGGGTATCATCATGACCGGGTCAATTTGTCTACGACAAACAGACCTAAAATCCCTAATCGCATATTCATCAGTAAGCCACATGGGGTTAGTAGTAGCAGGAATCCTCATCCAAACCCCCTGAGGCTTCACCGGGGCCATTATTCTAATAATCGCACACGGCCTAGCATCATCCGCACTATTCTGTTTAGCAAACACTAACTATGAACGACTTCATAGCCGAACCCTACTTCTTGCACGAGGAATACAAGCCATTCTCCCCCTAATAGCCACATGATGATTCATCGCCAACCTAGCCAACCTGGCCCTCCCCCCTCTCCCTAACCTAATAGGAGAACTAGTCATTATTACCTCAATATTCAACTGATCAAGCTGAACAGTTATCCTCACAGGAGGGGGAACCCTTATTACCGCCAGCTACTCCCTCTACATGTACCTAATAACACAACGAGGCCCAGTATCCACCTTAATCATGGCAGTTGAGCCATCCCACACACGAGAACACCTACTCATAGCACTACACCTTATCCCTATCATTTTACTAATACTAAAACCAGAACTCATATGAGGCTGATGTTTCTGTAAACATAGTTTAAACAAAATATTAGATTGTGGTTCTAAAGATGGGAGCTAAACCCTCCTTGTTCACCGAGAGAAGCCAGGGGCACTAAGAACTGCTAATTCTTCAGAACCATGGTTCAAATCCATGGGTCACTCGGCTTTTAAAGGATAATAGTCCATCCGTTGGTCTTAGGAACCAAAAACTCTTGGTGCAACTCCAAGTAGAAGCTATGCATTCACCAACACTCATCTTTAGCTCAACCCTCCTAATTATTTTTATCCTCCTAACATATCCCCTCATTGTATCCCTCAACCCCAACCCCCTCAACAAAAAATGGGCAATTACCCATGTCAAAACCGCAGTTCAAACGGCCTTTTATGCCAGCCTACTCCCCCTTGCAGTATTCTTTGACCAAGGTATAGAAGTCATTACTACTAATTGACATTGAATAAATATTGCCACCTTTGACATTAACATCAGCTTCAAATTTGACCAATACTCAATTATCTTCACACCCGTAGCCCTCTACGTAACCTGATCAATCCTAGAATTTGCCTCATGATACATACACTCAGACCCCAACATAAACCGATTCTTTAAATACCTACTCCTATTCCTGATCGCCATAATTACCCTAGTTACAGCCAACAACATATTTCAACTATTCATCGGTTGAGAAGGAGTAGGCATTATATCTTTCCTGCTAATCGGATGATGATACGGACGTGCGGACGCAAACACCGCTGCCTTACAAGCAGTTATTTACAACCGGGTGGGAGACATTGGACTAATTTTAAGCATAGCATGATTTGCAATAAACATAAACACTTGGGAAATACAACAAATATTCGCCTCCCCCCAAGATAACCAGGCAACCTTACCACTCATAGGTTTAATCCTAGCTGCCACAGGAAAATCAGCCCAATTCGGCCTTCACCCCTGACTCCCCTCAGCAATAGAAGGTCCAACACCGGTCTCTGCCCTACTACACTCCAGCACCATGGTCGTAGCCGGCATCTTCCTACTCATCCGACTCCACCCCCTAATAGAACACAACCAGGTCGCCCTAACAACTTGCCTCTGTCTTGGGGCCACAACTACCCTATTCACCGCCGCCTGTGCCCTAACGCAAAATGATATCAAAAAAATCGTGGCATTTTCCACATCCAGCCAACTAGGCCTGATAATAGTTACAATCGGCTTAAACCAACCCCAATTAGCCTTCCTACACATCTGCACCCACGCATTCTTTAAAGCAATATTGTTCCTATGTTCCGGATCTATTATCCACAGCCTCAACGATGAACAAGACATTCGAAAAATAGGGGGCCTCCACACCATACTCCCGCTCACTTCCACCTGCCTCACTATTGGCAGTCTAGCCCTAACCGGGATACCATTCCTCTCCGGATTCTTCTCAAAAGACGCCATCATTGAAGCCCTAAACACATCACACCTGAACGCCTGAGCCCTGACCCTAACTCTCATTGCCACCTCCTTCACAACCGTATACAGCTTCCGAATTATCTTCTTCGCCTCTATGGGCTCCCCTCGATTCCTCCCCTTATCACCCCTCAATGAAAACAACCCAACAGTAATTAACCCAATCAAACGGCTTGCCTGAGGAAGTATCCTAGCCGGGCTGTTTATTACCTCCAACTTTTTACCAACAAAAACGCCAATTATGACTATACCCACAACCCTTAAATTATCCGCACTACTCGTGACAGCCCTAGGGTTACTCGTAGCCCTGGAGCTAACAAACCTAACAAACAAACAACTAAAAATCACCCCCATAATTCCACTACACAACTTCTCCAACATACTAGGATACTTCCCATCAATTATTCATCGCCTAGCCCCAAAAATCAAACTGAGTCTAGGACAAACCATAGCAACTCACCTAATTGACCAAACATGACTAGAAAAAGTAGGACCAAAAGGAATCACGACTAGCCAAATCCCACTAATTAAAGCCACAAGCAATATTCAACAAGGCTTAATCAAAACATACCTTACAATCTTCTTCCTTACCACCACACTATCTATCCTCCTCATCACATTAATCTAAACAGCACGAAGAGCCCCCCGACTGAGCCCACGAGTAAGCTCCAACACCACAAACAGAGTCAACAACAACACCCACCCCGACACCACTAACATCACTCCCCCTAAAGAGTACATAAGTGCCACCCCACTAAAATCCCCCCGAAGCAAGGACAGATCCTTAAACTCATCAACAACCACCCAAGAACACGAATACCAGTCCCCCCCCACCAGACCACCCGCAACCAAAACTCCCGCAATGTAAACCACTACGTAAAACAACACCGACCAATCCCCCCATGTCTCAGGATAAGGCTCTGCGGCTAACGCCGCAGAATAAGCAAACACTACCAGCATCCCACCGAGATAAATCAAAAACAAAACTAAAGAAAGAAAAGATCCACCATGCCCAACCAAGATACCACACCCCACCGCAGCAGCCACAACCAACCCCAGAGCCGCAAAATAGGGAGCAGGGTTCGAAGCTACCCCCACTAAACCTAAAACTAACCCAACTAAAACTAAAAAAGTAAAATAAAACATAATTTTTACTCGGACTCTAACCAAGACCAATGACTTGAAAAACCACCGTTGTTAATTCAACTATAAAAACTAATGGCAAACATCCGAAAAACACACCCACTACTTAAAATTATTAATGGAGCACTTATTGACCTCCCCACACCCTCCAACATCTCCGTGTGATGAAATTTTGGCTCACTCCTAGGCCTCTGCCTTATCACACAAATCCTAACAGGATTATTTCTCGCAATACACTATACAGCTGACATTTCAACAGCCTTCTCCTCTGTCGCTCACATCTGCCGAGATGTAAATTACGGATGGCTTATCCGAAATATTCATGCAAACGGGGCCTCTTTCTTCTTCATCTGCTTGTACCTTCACGTGGCACGAGGTATATACTATGGCTCATACCTCCAAAAAGAAACCTGAAACATCGGAGTAATCCTCCTGCTTCTCACCATAATAACCGCCTTCGTAGGATATGTACTGCCCTGAGGACAAATATCATTTTGGGGAGCAACCGTAATCACTAACCTCCTCTCCGCCTTCCCCTACATCGGCGACACACTAGTTCAATGAATCTGAGGCGGCTTTTCAGTAGACAATGCCACCCTTACCCGATTTTTCGCCTTCCACTTTCTTCTACCATTCATAATCGCCGGAGCTAGCATAATTCACCTCCTATTTCTACACCAGACCGGATCGAACAACCCAACAGGGCTGAACTCAGACGCAGACAAAGTGACATTCCACCCATACTTCTCATACAAAGACCTATTCGGATTTATCTTAATGCTAGTCGGACTCACCTCCGTAGCACTGTTCTCCCCCAACCTCCTGGGCGACCCAGACAACTTTACACCAGCCAACCCCCTTGTTACACCCCCACACATCAAACCCGAATGATACTTTCTCTTTGCCTACGCCATTCTACGATCCATTCCAAACAAACTGGGCGGAGTACTAGCCCTTCTATTCTCCATCCTGGTCCTAGCATTGGTACCAATACTCCACACCTCCAAACAACGAGGAAACACGTTCCGACCCCTTTCTCAAATCCTATTCTGGGCCCTAGTGGCCGACATACTAGTACTCACATGAATTGGAGGCCAACCAGTCGAACACCCATTCGTCTTAATCGGACAAGTGGCTTCCACAGTCTATTTCACCCTATTTTTAGTCGCCTTCCCCCTGACCGGCTGACTAGAAAATAAAACCTTAAACTGAAACTGCCCTAGTAGCTTAGACATCAAAGCACCGGTCTTGTAAACCGAAGATCGAAGGTTAAAATCCTTCCTAGCGCCACCTCAGAGAAAAGAGAATTCAACTCTCACCCTTAACTCCCAAAGCTAAGATTCTACATTAAACTATTCTCTGACCATACTATGTTTAATCCACATTAATCTCTAGTCACCATACCATAATGTTTGTAAATACATTAGATTACCTATATAAGACATACTATGTTTAATCCACATTAATCTCTAGTCACCATACCATAATGTTTGTAAATACATTAGATTACCTATATAAGACATACTATGTTTAATCCACATTAATCTCTAGTCACCATACCATAATGTTTCATCTACCATTGGATGATATACACCATTATCTCTATGTGCACTAACATGCGATTTCCCGATACTTAGATATGTAGTAAGAGCCGAACATAAAGGCCTGTCTAGAACATTAGGTTAATGAGATGAGGGACAACAACTGTAGGGATTCACAACTGAACTATTACTGGCATCTGGCTCCTATTTCAGGTCCATTGATAGTTATTTCCCCATAACTGAACTATGTCTGGCATCTGATTAATGTTAGAGGTACATAAGGTCCATGACCCCACATGCCAAGAATCTTGTCAACATTTGGTATTTTTTATTTGGGTTTACCATTCACTGACATGTAGAACTCCTTCAGAGAAGAACAACAAGGTGGAACATCTATATATCTCCCAGAGGAATGAATAGTGAATGGTACAATGACATATCCTTGACGCTATACATGACCTGCACTGCGCACATATAGAGGTGTTTCACGGAACCTAGTTTTAACCCTTACCCTCACATGACTCAAAATAAACGTTTATTATCGACAAACCCCCTACCCCCTTATGTCGGACAGGCCTTATATTTCATGTCAAACCCCAAAAGCAGGACTGACTTGTCATCGACATACTCTGATCACCCACATGTGCCTAGTTGTGCAGATATTTATCCGCTGTATTTGTGTATATACATTGTTACACAATCACACAAAATAATATATA